CATGAATTTTAAGGTAAATTTAGTATACTAAATAGTCATTAATTAAATATAGTCATTATTAAATAAATATTAATTAATAAACTCATTTCATTTTTCGTCAAAATAGAACCTTAGGAGAAAGAAGAACCAATACATATAAGTATAAGCCTTTGGTCAAAAAATATTTGTGTCTATTCACAAGACAAAGCGCGAATCGTAATTCATAATATTTATATTTTAAAATTTAAAGGGTTATGATAATAGAAATTATGCTTTATGGAGTTGATCATATTATTCTATTTTTTTTTTTTTGAATTGCTTTATTCTGCAGGAGAAAATGCTAGTCACAATATATATTTCAACGAACTAAGTCAATGAGTCATAAAGATATATAATATATTTAGTTTATATAAATAAAAAAAGATATAGATAAAAAAGTAGACAAATAAGACGTATTATTTTATATTATATAGAGTAGTGAGGAATTATGGGACAAAAAATACATCCGCTTGGTTTCAGACTTGGTACAACTCAAAATCATGATTCTATTTGGTTTGCACAACCAAGAAATTATTCCGAGAATCTAAAAGAAGATAAAATAATACGAGATTGTATTAAGAATTATATACAAAAAACATCCGGTGTCGAGGGAATTGGACGAATAATGATTAAAAAAAGAATCGATCTGATTCAAGTCATAATCTATATGGGACTTCCAACGTTATTAATGGAGGGTAAGCCTCGAAGAATCGAAGAATTACAGACTAATGTGCAAAAAAAACTTAATTGTGTGACCCGAAAAATGAACATTACAATTACAAGAATTCCAAATGCTTATAGCGACCCTAATATTCTTGCAGAATTTATAGCCGGACAATTAAAGAATAGAATTTCGTTTAGGAAAGCAATCAAAAAAGCTATTGAATTAGCTGAACAGGCAGGTACAAAAGGAGTTCAAGTACAAATTGCGGGACGTATCGACGGAAAAGAAATTGCACGTGTCGAATGGATTAGAGAAGGTAGGGTTCCTCTACAAACCATTCGAGCTAAAATTGATTATTGTTCCTATCCAGTTCGAACTATTTATGGGGTATTAGGAATCAAAGTTTGGATATTTCTAAACAACGACTAATTTACTTTTCCTTATTTTTAGCGTTCCATCTTTTGATAAAAGAAAAAATGACGAATTCTTATTACATTCTTATTCCCAAAAAAGAAATGACAAATTTTATAAGATTGAATAAAAAAATTGATTAATCATTTTATAGTGAAGGAGTTGCTATGCTTAGTGTGTGACTCGTTGGTTTTTTTTAGAGTGGTTCAATTTCTACAAGAATTCGTAGAATTAATTACTAATTACTAAAGAATTAATAACCTACTCATCGCTTACCATTATCTGGATATAAAGAACCGTGGAAAATAGAAAATCAAAATAAAAATCTATGTGGTGATATAATTATAGCAACTGAAATAAAAAAGAATCTGATTATTAGTTGTAAAGCAATAAAAATATACAGATAAATGAAGGGGTGAAAGAAAGATAGAAAAAAAAGATATCAATGATATAGAATTCTACTATGTAAAGGTCTATGGGTCATTTCATAAAAGGTAGTGTAATAAAGCATCAATATTCTAAATTCATCCATATATGGATGAATATATTCCTAGAATAGACAAATCAAGAGCTGCGAATCAATAAAACTGAGAAGGTTGATTCAACAAAAAAGAATACAATAAATAAATAAGAAAATGTTATGAAAATAAAATCTTATTAATATTAATAATATTAAAGAGGCTCCATTGTAGAATTTAGACCTAACCATAAATCGAAAAGCGATGGGAACGATGGAACCTGTGAATACCTAAGATTATATTAAATTTCATAATCTTACTGATTCATTAGATGGGATGGCGGACGGAACTAAGAATTCATTATTTTTTTGAGGAGTTGTGGACTAACCCAACATTACATCTAAAATTTATAATGAAAGAGTAAATATTCGCCCGCGAAAATGTGGATTTTTTTGAATTTAGAAATTTTTGCCAATATGAAAAAAAAAAGACAAATATGGATTCGTTAGAACCTTATATCAAAACAACATTATCTAGTTAGATATGGATAGCAAAAATGGTCTATAAGAATCCATATTTCGTTCTATATCAAAGCAAGATATACAAATTTCTAATAGATAAAATAAATTCTATGAAATGTCAAAAAATCCCGCGATTGTATTCTATTTTAAATTTAATTTTAATTTAATATTGGAATTTAAAATTAAATCTTTTTGGTTAAATATTTTTGAATCGATTTAGTCGCGAGGAGCCGTATGAGGTGAAAATCTCATGTACGGTTCTGTAATAGAGATGGAATTGAGAAATAACCATCAACTATAACCCCAAAAGAACCAGATTCCGTAAACAACATCGAGGAAGAATGAAAGGAAAAGCCTATCGAGGTAATAAAATTTCCTTCGGAAAATATGCTCTTCAGGCACTTGAGCCCGCTTGGATCACATCTAGACAAATAGAAGCAGGGCGACGGGCAATGTCACGAAATGTTCGCCGAGGTGGGCAAATATGGGTACGCATATTTCCAGACAAACCTGTTACAGTAAGACCTACCGAAACGCGTATGGGTTCGGGAAAAGGATCTCCCGAATATTGGGTAGCTGTCGTTAAACCCGGCAAAATACTTTATGAAATGGGAGGGGTCCCAGAAAATATAGCTAGAAAGGCTATTTCAATAGCGGCATCCAAAATGCCTATACGAACTCAATTCATTCTTTCACAATAATCATTAGAACGAAATAGGTCTTTACTTTAGTATGAAAAAAAATGGTAATTGTTGGTTTCTTTTTTTTTTTGAACACAGAATATTTTTTTTACTTCAACTTTTTGACTGAAAGATAGAAAAAAATGATATGATTCAACCTCAAACCTATTTAAATGTAGCCGATAATAGCGGAGCCCGCGAATTGATGTGTATTCGAATCATAGGAGCTAGTAATCGACGGTATGCTTATATTGGTGACATTGTTGTTGCTGTAATCAAAAAAGCAGTACCAAATTCATCTTTAGAAAGATCTGAAGTGATCAGGGCTGTAATTGTACGTACTTGTAAAGAACTAAAACGTAGTAATGGTATAATAATAAAGTATGATGATAATGCGGCGGTTCTCATTGATAAAGAAGGAAATCCAAAAGGAACTCGAATTTTTTCCGCAATAGCTCGAGAATTGAGACAGTTAAATTTCACTAAAATAGTTTCATTAGCACCCGAGGTATTATAATACGAGATCGTGATATAGATATATTATTTTAGGACTGGAATGAATAGGAAGGAAATATATTTGAATAGAAGTGAAATAGATTAGATTCATAAATATATTAGATCTTACATATATACCTTATATACTTGTGTAATGATTATTTTATAATTATGAATATTTATATTAAGATTATATCTATTATATCTTATAAATATGAAAAGTATACATATTGATAAGTTATTAGAAATAGTAAGTCATTATATTCATTAATAAATATTTTTAAAACGAAATAAGAAAAGAATAATAGATCAAAAAAAAAAAAAAGGAATGAAATCTATCTATATGGAATTGAATATATATAGATTCAAAATAAAAATTCGAATTCAGAATTCTATTTGTATAAAGTATAAAAAAAAAAATCGAATTCTGAATTCGATAGAAAATTATCTATATAGTTTATAATTAGGTCATTCATTTTCTTTCTATCTTTTTTTAGTTTTAGAATATTCTATATTCTAGATTTACATTATACTGATTAGACTAATTAGAATAATATTTTCTATCTATATATATAGAGTATTATATTATTATATTCTGCTATTCAATATTAGATATTTTATTGAATCAAAAAAAAAAAAACAAAAAACAGGAGCACGTTTTTTATATTATATTGAAAGTAAGGAGCAATAATCTATCGTGGGTAAAGATACTATCGCTGATATGCTAACCTTGATACGCAATGCTGACATGAATAGAAAAAGAACGGTTCAAATACCACTTACTAATATCACCGAAAACATTGTGAAAATACTTTTACGAGAGGGTTTTGTTGAAAACGTTAGAAAACATCGAGAAAGCAACAAATACTTTTTAGTTTTAACTCTACGGTATAGAAGAAATAGGAAAGAATCGTATAAAACTTTTTTAAATTTAAAAAGGATCAGTAGACCTGGTCTACGAATCTATTCTAACTATCAACAAATTCCGAGAGTTTTAGGAGGAATGGGGATTGTAATTCTTTCTACTTCTAGGGGTATAATGACAGATCGAGAGGCTCGATTAGAAAGAATCGGCGGCGAAGTTTTATGTTATATATGGTAATGGTAAATTTGCCGATATCTGATTTCTATGAAAAAATGATATACATTATTGTAAATGGAGTAGAGAAAAAAAGGATTTCTACTATCTACTCCTGATACCTTAGTGAATGTGTAAAGAGGAGTTAACTAGAATAGAAATAAAAATTCATGAAGATTAAATTACTGAATAACTTCTGAGGGTATGTTCCAGGTTGCTTTAGAGAAATAGAATTTAAATAAGATTCTAGGCTATGTTTACAAAAAAATTGGACGTACTTAATGTATACGACCGGTAAAGGAGAAAAAGGAAGTATAAGTCACTAAATTTCATTTTTTAACTTTAAACATGTTTTTTAGGAGGCACAATTATAAGTTAAAAATGTAAGGAAAACCTATTTTCTTCCAATATATAGATTTGGCATTAAATTTTAGTTAAGGAGTTAAATTAAAAATATGAAAGTAGGAGCCTCTGTTCGTAAAATTTGTGAAAAATGTCGATTGATCCGCAGGCGAGGTCGAATTATAGTAATTTGTTCCAACCCAAAACATAAACAAAGACAAGGATAATATTTTAACAAAATAAGGGCTTTCTATTAAAAAGAAAGTGCCCGATGTACAAAAAAAAAAATGATATTAAAATGCAAATAAAAAATCTTATTACTATTCCATTTTC